TTACCTCATTTCTCAATCCAGCTTTGGCAAATTAAGATCCGGTGAGATATTTATCCCAGTGTTGGGATGCTTTATTCGATGTGAAATCAATATTGAAAACCCAGCGTAATTGAAAGGAGCGAAACAAGCAGAAGCAGATACGGATGATAAACAGAGCTTCTTTTCTTTTCTTTCCTGCTCAAAATAGTTTCTATGGGTCCCACACCGTAGGAATAGGATATGGGCGAAGGTAACAGATTGCCCGATGTGTTTGGCCTATTTGTTTCCCTAGCTCCACCCAGAAGGAAACTGTGAGGCAGTTTCAGTTTGGCAAGTCCCCAAATTCAATTGAAACTATTTTTCGAAGGGTGTCGCAAGGGAAGGGAGTCGAGGCTGCCTCCGCCTTCACCCAACATCCTTGCACCCCACCCCTGCCAGTGCTAACTCCCCTTTTGCTAGGCTTTCGATCTTTCTTACTCATAATCTTTTAGATATGGGATTGCTAGTAACAACTGGTGGTGGTAGAAACGGCTTGACCCCCCCGAGCTCTTGTGGTACAATTTTATCCCTGCGGAACCCAGACTTCCGATTCGGTTCGCGGAAGAAGGGTAGTGGAACGCAGCGGGGCTTGACCAGTGGCTCGTGACGGAACAGGCTGACTAAGCCGCAATCGACTAAACAAATAACCTATTAACCTTAACTTATTTTTCTTTTTTTTTTTTTCTTTTGTATGTATCCTCGGCTTTTCTTTTTTCACTGCCACTTCAGCGTCGTCGTCGCTGGCAAACTCCAGGTAGTGATCGGATCCTACCTACTCCATATTTTGGCTCACCTACTTATTGGGGTAGTTCGTTAGCGTTAGGTTGCTGGATCCTCTTCAGGTAGCCTCGTCGAAACGAAATAAAGAACGAGAGTGAGATATCAAAAATGTCTTCATTTCAAAATGAATTCCTTATCAAAAAATGATTAATGATGCGGATAAGCTGATACCGACTCGTCAATCTCCTCCATACTCAATCCGTATCATATTAATTGTCTTGCACGAAAACAAGGAACTCGTTAACAAATCTACCCATCGATTTGATAGATTTTTCATCTTTCTATCTGGGTTGCTTACTAATAATAACGGGATCCGGGAAATGAGTGGGGCGCAAAGCCGAAGCCTTAAAAATGAATTGAAAAGGATTTCATTATTTTTTTTTCTTTTGTAAATTCTTTCGTATTTGTAGTTGAAAACAATTGGGAGGAATTTTGGACTTTTTTCCTCAGGAGTAATTGAATGACGAGGAGCCGTATGAGGTGAGAATCTCACGTACGGTTCTGTATAGTGACATTGGAGCTGTCGACCATTCCACGACTACACCAAAAAAACCCAACTCTGCCCTGCGTAAAGTCGCGAGAGTTCGATTAACCTCCAAGTTTGAGGTAACGGCTTACATACCAGGTATTGGCCATAATTTGCAGGAACATTCGGTGGTCCCCGTGAGAGGCGGAAGGGTCAAAGACCTACCCGGCGTTAGGTATCACATTGTTAGAGGAACCTTAGATGCTGTAGGGGTGAGGGATCGTAAAAAAGGGCGTTCTAGTGCGTTGCAGAACATTGTCACAACTTGTATCATTGCAACGATTCCGTATCAGTTGTTCTGATATGTTAAATGTGTAGCCGACCCAGCATTGCCAGGGGACTGAAGCCTGCTACTACAGAGATTGATGGAGATTAATTATTATCTATCTATTTGTATGAAACAACTTGGTGTCTAAGGTGTTCTATTCCAGTAAGTTGAGTTTTACCTGGACTCTCACCTAGAAAATCTTAGGACCTCTTTTCCTCTTGGAACAGGTTTAGATTACGACTACGGAGATTCGGTGAAGGCTTTATGCACACCCACTGATTGGATTGAGAAACCTACGGACATTCCTAGTAAGATAACTGAATTGCAAGATTTTCTTCTTTTATATCTAGACTTCGACTTCTTCTATCCGTGGAATAGGAGAAAACGGATACTCAATGTGCGATGAGTAAATATGATTTGCATCCTAGAAAATAAATGGTTCAAAATCATTTGAATAGTTTCTATTCAGTCATGTGGAAAGCTGTATTCGACGAAAGTCGCACGTGCAGTTTGGAGGGAGATCCTCGACTAACCGGTGGATCCACCCTACAATATGGAGTGAAGAAGCCAAAATAGTAGCTTGAGATACCATTGAAATAAAAGAATTGATTGAAATCTGACATATTTATATTTGTAAACTCGTGTTACATCGGAGCAGTGTAGTGAACAGAAAGAAAAATATCGAATCAGATCCAATTTATCGTAATCGATTAGTAAATATGCTAGTTGATCGTATCCTGAAAAATGGCAAGAAATCACTGGCTTATCAGATTTTTCATCAGGCTATGAAGCGGATTAGGTAAAAGACAAATAGGAACCCACTGTCTGTTCTGCGACAGGCGGTGCGCGGGGTAACTCCCGATGTAGTGACAGAAACCAAACGTGTAGGTGGATCAACTTATCGAGTTCCCGTTGAAGTAGTACCGGCAGAGGGAAAAGCTTTGGCTATCCGGTGGTCATTAATTGCGTGTCGAAAACGCTCAGGTCGAAGTATGGCTTTAAGATCGAGTGATGAATCAATGGATGCCGCCAGGAATTCCGGTAGTGCCATACGGAAGAAAGAGGAGACTCATAAAGTTGCGGAAGCTAACAAAGCTTTCGCCCATTTCCGCTAGTTTCGGATTCGTTCCAATCCACAATCTTTCCGTTGTGGATTGGAACCGGGGCACAAACTACCGGGGAATCAAAAAACACTATGAAGAAATGGTTGAGTGAGGAGTCAACGGCGAATAACGGGTGTCTAAGCCACAAGTGGGGATCGGCAACTACTTTTTCTTAGGTTGCTAATTATTAGACTCCTCCTAACCTAATGGGATAGCGGGGGGGGCCAATGCGGAGTTGCGGAGTGCCTCGCAAAAAGGCTTGACGCGTGACCAGTTTTTCAGAGACTGAAATTGATTGAGGCGCGCACCGCATACCGCATAGAGTAAAAATTTCATTCTCTTTTGAAAAAGGAAAGCCTTGTTGTAAAACAATGGCTAAAAATTGTTTGAGATATCGATAAGAAGCCCCCATATCCGAGAATTCTGGGGACTCAATTAATTTCGGTTGACACAGATAGTTTTTTGTGATATATTACAAATTAACAAGCTTACTAGCCTGGGGAATCACCAATTATTTCTCGAAAACCGAAAATTACCATGACCGCAACTTTAGAACGACGCGAAAGCGCAAGCTTATGGGGTCGCTTCTGCGACTGGATCACCAGCACCGAAAACCGTCTTTACATCGGATGGTTCGGTGTCTTAATGATTCCCACCTTACTAACCGCAACTTCTGTATTCATCATTGCTTTCGTCGCAGCTCCTCCTGTAGATATTGATGGTATTCGCGAACCCGTTTCTGGTTCTTTGTTATACGGTAACAACATTATCTCTGGTGCTATCATCCCTACTTCTGCAGCTATTGGGTTACATTTCTACCCGATCTGGGAAGCAGCTTCCGTTGATGAATGGCTTTACAATGGTGGTCCTTACGAACTTATCGTTCTTCACTTCCTACTTGGTGTAGCTTGCTACATGGGTCGCGAATGGGAACTAAGCTTCCGTTTAGGTATGCGTCCTTGGATCGCTGTTGCGTACTCGGCTCCTGTCGCAGCTGCTGCCGCGGTCTTCCTGATCTACCCAATTGGTCAAGGAAGTTTCTCTGACGGTATGCCTCTAGGCATTTCTGGTACTTTCAACTTCATGATCGTCTTCCAGGCTGAGCACAATATCCTTATGCATCCCTTCCACATGTTGGGTGTAGCTGGCGTATTCGGCGGCTCTCTATTCAGTGCTATGCATGGTTCTTTGGTAACTTCTAGTTTGATCAGAGAAACAACTGAGAATGAGTCTGCTAATGCAGGTTATAAGTTCGGTCAAGAAGAAGAAACCTACAACATCGTAGCTGCTCACGGCTACTTCGGTCGTTTGATCTTCCAATATGCTAGCTTCAACAATTCTCGTTCTCTACACTTCTTTTTAGCTGCCTGGCCCGTAGTAGGTATCTGGTTCACCGCTTTAGGCATTAGCACCATGGCATTCAACTTGAATGGTTTTAACTTCAACCAATCCGTGGTTGACAGCCAAGGTCGTGTTATAAACACCTGGGCTGATATCATAAACCGTGCTAACCTAGGTATGGAAGTCATGCATGAACGTAACGCTCATAACTTCCCTCTAGACTTGGCTTCTGTCGAAGCTCCTTCTATAAACGGATAATATCCGTCTGGTTATGTAGCACAACTGGATACCAAATCTCTTAACTCCAGAGGAGGAGGTTTGGTGTCCAATGAGGTGAAGGTTCGTGCGGTAGAACGAATGGAAAGGACGATAACAGCTTGTCACAATTTCACGATTATCAGTTTCCAACCTTGAATTCTGAAAACTATTTGGAATATCCTTCTGCGATTTAATAGATTACGAAGTTTCCTACTCCGATTTGCGGAATGCTTGTAATCCCCCAACCCAATTTTTCTTATTGGATAAAAAAAAAATTGAGATTGCATTCCTCATTTCAAAGATTTTCTATTGTCTTGTTATATACATAAAGTTAATATGTATGTGTATCAACCGAAGAACCTATCTAGCTTGCTTAACGGATAGATCTCGTTCACGTCCGGGGGGGGGGAGCCAACTAAACCAACAGAGGGGGCGGACGTAGCCAAGTGGATCAAGGCAATGGATTGTGGATCCATCACGCGCGGGTTCAATCCCCGTCGTTCGCCCATCCAATTGGGTAATTCGATCCCATCGCTCTGCTTGGAACAGAGAGGAATTGTTGAGGTGGGTGGGATATGTGTGGGTCTCCTCGACAATGACAATTTAGAATTCCCGATCTAATTTCAGTTTTGGATACGACTATTCACAGAAATCACTAGACTCGCTTGAAATATTTATTCCATTCTATCTTGAAATTTCCGAAATTATTGGTATAATAAATGTGGGAAATAGATAGTCTCTACCGCATAGAATTAATATGAAAAAAGACAATAAGGTGAAAAAGGTGGCAAAAGAAAGAGTAGGAAGTCCAGATTTTTCATCTGAAATTTCAGAGTTAGTGGAAGTCGGTCTATTAGACCACTTCTTCGAATCATTGAAAAACCAACATCTCAAAGAATTTTTAATTAGTCCATCTTCCAATTATCAACCTTTTATCAGATTATCTGACTTGTGATTTCTGAGTTCACTATTTTTACGCAATCTGCGTGATTCACTAAAAAGAGATAGTGGCATCACCCTGGAGATGCTGATGCTGCTAGCAATACCAATTTCTATGCATTGCCTGAGTGACAAAAGGTCGATCGAAAGAAGTTTTGTATTAGCGGGAGTCATTAATGGGGGTGACGGAGTAATAAAAAGACAAGCAGAAAATTATGGTGACTTCTCCTGCGACTGCTTCCCCCGATTCGAAAGATCTTTATCTGTTGGAAGGAGTGGAAAGAGGGGAATACCTGTTTCCCGCTACTTAGGTTTGAACGAAGATATTTCTGCAGGTTCAACCAAGAAAGAGAAGCAAGTTCGTTATGATGCGATGATTCCCCTGGTTTCCGGTAGATGGGAGGCATGCATGGTGAGAGAGTCACTCCTTGGCAGAGATATATCCAAGGATGAGACTGAAAGGATTCAGGCATTTTGTAGGGATAGGTGTTTAGAAGATTCAAGTAGGTTTTTCAAATTCTATAACTATCTGGTAGTTTATAGAAACAACCAAAGTGATTTCGATTCGTTATTCTTTTGGGAAAATCATAACAATCGAGATCTGGGTCGGTTACAAGCAACACAATTGAGAAACGACTCATTAAGTCCCGTAGTATTAAACTCCCACGACAAGGCGTTACCTGAATCCGGAAATTCAGCAGATCACCGGGGGGATGGATCGGGATTTTATTTCGAGCGAGAAGCCTTTTCCAACTTGTCTTCATTTACGTCTTGCGAAAAGACGACGTCGTTTCGTGGCTGTATATCCGGATTAGATTGTGACAGAAATGGGGAAGAATTTCCCATTCTACACACTTATTCACAAATGAAAAATGGATTAATAAATCGACTCACCGAATTTCTCTCGATAATTGAGAAATCGAATCTGATTTTTAGTGTGGCAATAGTTATTGACGTCAGTAATAGCGTCAAATCTGGGAAAGGATTTCCATTGAAAACGAAGGGTGACATGCCGCTTACTCAAATATCTGGCAAAAAACTTGGGCTAGCAAGTAGCAGTAGCAGACACCTCAACCTCAATGAGATTCTTCCAAACTATTTCCAAATATTTTTAGGTATACCTAGAAAAATAAGTAATCGAAGTGAAAATACTACTTTTTTAAACTAATTGAAAGAAAAGGGTAACATACATTCAATATATTCTTTAGTTAGATTGTATGGACGAAATAGAATCATACCTCTCTACTCAACATACATATTTCTTTTCTATGACTATTTCTGCGCATTATTTGCTGAATATTTCTTCCAAATCAAATATCGGTTGGATGGCTGGGCGGGGAGCAGGGAGTACACCGGTGTAACAAGAATTGCAACTGAATCAATAGTATTGAAATGGAAAGATAACGTAGAGCGCCTATTGAACGAATATATTAACTTTCAAATTGGTGAGTATAGAAATGTTCAGTCAAATGTGCATAGATGGCTCGATACGACCGGGGATTCGTCTTTTTTCCCTATCGGGGAAGTCTTAAAGTGTGACTTGGGGGAATCAATTTGCCGTGTATCAATAATAAGAAACGAATTACTGAGTAATATTGGTGTCAGTTTCGGTAGTAACAATCAACAGAACGAAAAATATTTTCATCGATTTCTTAATGCTTTTTTTCTTTCTAAAATGATTGTTGCTGAGGTTACTCGCCAGAAAGCTTTGATATATACCATTGATTATTGCATCGAAAAATTGAACGATATAGATCTCGAGAAATTGAACAAGATAGATCTCATGAAGCTTGATCTTCTGTCAAGTTTATTCGATGGTTACATTGACGAACAGATACTTTTTCTCAAAACAATTCTTGAGAGAAAAAAGAGTTTATTCATTGAATCCAAACTGTTAATGAGTAAGAAATCGGTAGGCTCTTCGACCGAGCTGGAACCTGCAGTGAATCCTACTTCTCTCGGGTTGCCCCGCATCGAATCCATCCGAGCAGGATTTTCAAACGATGCTCTTTCCATTACGGGGAGGCAATTTTGGAATCCGTTTCTGCATGATTTAAACCGTGGGGGAGGTTCAACTAGAGATATTGGTGGAAATATTTCGAGATACATTTTCGATCAGGTTAATAAACTAAACTTTTTAGACGACTCACCTATACGGAACTGTGCTGGAAGCAACTTCATTCCGAGAATCAAAAAGGATTTTTTTATTGGGAGATGCAACAGTAGTTATCTCGACGTCCTAGAAAACTTCTATGCGGGCTCCGAAGATGAAACCATCTCATCTAGTATCATCTCAACTATTCATCCCCAACTGTCGGATTCGTTGTCATCCAATTTATCGAGACAGACAGCAGGGGAGGTTGCTGGCCACGTACCCACACCAATTCAATTTATTTTGCCTAATCTGCATGAATCCACAGCATTAGTAACTCATTCAGATGGACTTTTCAATTCTGTTTCGGATCTAAAGAGGTTACTGGCGAGTTTTAACTCACCTCCTCGTGAAACGATAGAGTCATTTCCATATTCGTGCAGTAGCGCTGGAGTTTATTTGGGGAAGACGTCGATAAACTCCGATTCATCGTCGGATCAGCGACCCCAATCTCGTCCCGAGAATCTGGTATTGGATCGGGTCTATCGAAAGAATTTGTCTATTAGGTATTTCTGGGAACCGGAAGAAATGGAAACATCTTACTGGTCGCTAAGACTCCCATTATGCAACGATGTAACATCGAGATCTCTAGCAGAATCGATTGGAAAGGAGGTTGCGCGCGAAGATACAGACTACGCGGATCAATCTATCCGGAGAGAGGCTATTCGTCCATCCCACTTTATCAATTTCAATGAATTATTCAAAGATTTGAACAGATATAAGATCTCCTGGATCTTTTGGAAAGACAATATCGGTGAAAAATGGAGCTTATTTAGAGATTATATACCTTGGTTTTTTACCCCCACCTGGTGGAGATACTTCTACGATCCGATTAGAGAAACATATCCAGAAATAGTACTTAAAATAAGTTATGACTCAAATCATAATTTTCCTAGAATTTCTAAAAGAATTGCTGAGGATGTAGTAGATGGCGCGAAAGCCTATTTAATCCAAAGACTGCAAAGCCTAGGATTGAGATTTGACAACGATTCTATCGATACTATAGTATCCGAGATAGGTCTTCTTATTTTCGAAGAAATTCCTGATGAAGCGGAGATTTTACATTCGGGAGGATGGTCAGTATCTCAATTTTCCAATAGGTCTATCTTCTATTACTTCATTCTCTCAGTATTAATTGTTCTCGCATTATTCAAACACCCTTTGTCTGCCGTTTCGGGTTTCAATTCCTTTCATTCATGGAAACGTTTCAATACTATTGAATATCTAACAGACCCAACGCGTGGATCCTATTTGAAAGAGGTAATGTATTCCCCTTCGACAAGCTAAATGTCAACGAGAGATCTACTAATCTATTCTTTGAATAGATTCTTGAATTATATAAATAATATAATCTTTTTTTCCTTTGTGAAAAATGAACTCGATTCATGGATGTTTCATAAAGAAAGCTCCGATATCCTAGATAGTAAGAAAGAACTACTGACTCAACATTTAGTGACGAATAAAATTCTTCATAGGTATGTGTCGAAATTGAATTCCAACTATGATTTATTGAGCGACGAGATTTCTCATGAACCTTATCCACAAGAAAGATCTAATGTTTTGGCATACTTACTTCAATTCTGGCAAAATGATCTATTGAGTCACAAGATCCGTAAGTTGGATCCTGCGGAGAAGTGGGCTTTTTCCGCCCTCGAGAGAAATATTCTATTTTCAGCAGCAACGGGACGAAGAGGCAGTCTACTAAATATGCCATGTCATGACATACCTATCTCACTCCAATCGGGATTATTACCATCTAAAGGAATTTTGCTAGTAGGACCCATAGAAACTGGCCGATCTTCCATTATTAGAGATGTAGCATTCGATTCCTATTTTCCAGTGGTGAAACTACCACTGAAAAAGCTGATATACAACCGATCCTTTTTTAATAATGCACGTGGAAATTTCGTCTCGAAAGAAAGCGTACACCGATTAAATTTTGTTTTTGAAATGGCGAAAGAGATGTCTCCTTGTACACTATGGATTCAAGATATTCATGAATTGAATATTCATCGTTCGTATCATAAGCTAGAAGCTGACCCCAAATTCTTACTTTGCCAAATATTGAAAAGTATTGGTGACAGGCGCGGCAATTCCAACATCCGCAGGAATGTTGTTATCGCTACGACTCACGTACCTGCGAGGATAGATCCAGCTCCAATAGCTCCGAACCGGTTAAACTAATTAATAAATTTTCGAAAATCCAACGGGTATCAACGTCACAAAGAATTATCAATTCTATTACGTATCAAAGGTTGCGAAATGGAGGCTAATCCGCCTCTTCCCCCTATTGAAGGTACTGGGTCTGGAACTACGGGTTATAGTAAACGAGATTTATTCCTTCTTGCTAGTGAGGCGTTATTAATAGGTACTTCCAAAAGAAGTGAGGTTATATGCAGCGACGCAATTGAATTAGCTTTGCATAGACAACATTCGACTGCTAGTGATATGGGCAATGGGATAGAATCCGGTTCTGAATGGGAAATCTTTTCTCACGAGATAGCGGAAGCTACTTCAAAGAATAGTTTGATAGATACTTATCTCACAAATACATATATTGGTCGTAACGCGTTAAAAATGCGATTCTATTATTTGTCTAACTGGTATGTGGAACCTTCAATAACCAAGTCAACATTTAATGAATTCACTCTATTTTCGCATATCCTAGGGATACTGGCTGGATTAGTAGCTCGCGATTCGCTCCAAATGGATATGAGAAGGAAAGAAAATTTCATTGTTATCGACAAACTCGTAGAGAATGACTTGAACCTAGCTTGTGGTGTACTAGAAAACCTCTCGACTAATTTCTCACGTTCAGAAATTTGTAGAGACGACGGAAGTCGACACGGTAATAGTCTTTCCTTTTCCGTTCCTATCGCTAAACCCAAGTATTGTTCAGGTGTAACCTCTACAAGTCGTTCTTCTAAATTTATGAGAAAGGGGGGATTTAGCAGTCTAACCGACTTCGAACTGCACCAGTCACCCGAACTAATAAACTCAAGTCCGACGGAAGTGTCGCGTGAGATCACTTGGTCCCATAAAGCTTGGCGTCTCCGTTTCCTGCGAGGCGGGGCTTATGAATTGATGAGGGTATTATCTGAACCCAATCATTTGTATAATTTAATTCTCCTCTACCAAAATCGGAATTATATACCCCAACGAGATTTCGAATTCAATAATATTAAGGGTGACAAAAGTAAATGGTGTGAGAAAAGCGGATATCTATTCAGTTTCGAGAAATCTGCGACTAATGTGACAGATAAATCTATTAAAAGATTGGAAAACCGGTTGGATAATATGTTGCTACGCGAGCAATTTCTCGAATTGGGAATATCCGGCGACTCATCTAATGAATATGAAACACACTGTAATCGATTCGATGAAACGACTCGACTCTTCGGGGGGCGCTTCATCTGGGACCCCATGCTTCTGTTCCAGCCAGATCCTAACATTCCTTCCTCGCGTCGCAGCTTGTTGCCGACGAAAGAACTGGCGCGGAGGCTTTACACCATTTACGGCATGAGAAGGCAGCACCTTAATAAAATGTCAAATAAAAAAATTAAAAATTTCTTTCTCTATCGTGAAGATAATCCGAAATTGAAACCTGACTCATCTATTAAGCGGTGGAATAATATCCTCTTGGATGAAGAGGAGCGAGATTCCGAATACGTCAAAGAAACTTCCTCTATGGATATACATCTGCAATATCCGCAGATATTTAGTCCCGCTCGCTTTGATTCCTACGTGGTGGCAGAAGATTTCCCGGAGCGATTTATTCGGTTTAGGCTTCTGGTTCACAGAAACAGATGGATGAGGCGAAACCGTTGCCCATTTCAGGATTTTCTTATCTATAACATGTTGCTTGAAATTTATTAATATCTATTCAATCCGTTCTGGTTTGGTGGGGCGTCACTGGATCGAGCGACGAAACAATTTTTTCATGAAAGTTCATAGAACAAATCTTAGATACCCCTCATTCTGTCTAGATCTCTAGCAATAGAATTAGAAGCCAAGTCAGTAAAAGGAAGGTCTATATTTTCCTTTTACTGATACAAATCATTTTATTGCAACATCTTAAATGGTTAAGGAACTGAAGACCATTTCTTATATGAATCTTTTATGAGTCTTTCTGCTTAGAAAGAAGATTGAGAGGGAGCAATAGCTTATTCCGTAGGGATTTTGCAAAATAGCTTCTTAACATCACGCTTCGAATAGATCCTTCATCTCAGAAAATTGTGGATTTACTCCCCTCCCCAGATGACTGATTGATTCGCTCATTCCAGTCGCTCAATACACCGGAATTGAAGTGGGGGTCCCCAAAAACGACCTCTGAATAGCCAGGGTCCTTGCCTTGGGGTATTCAAGGGGGGGGGGGGTAAGGACGCACAAATCTTTTTCCCCTCAATTGTTAGAGCTGGAAGTAAGCACGATAGTGAATCATTCACAGGTTGGTGGGTCATGGTCCAACGCAATTTGATCTGGCATATGTGGGAAACACAACTATCCAATTACTAGGAATTACTGACGTAGATTCGAACGAATCTCCCCGGGTAGGATTCGAACCTACGACCAATCGGTTAACAGCCGACCGCTCTACCGCTGAGCTACCGAGGAAAGTGGTAGGGGATTCAGTCCCATACACACCCGAAGACCCCTGTTCTTCGGACCGCTTCTAAATCTGTAATACGTTAAGCTTTCCCCGACATTTCGTGAAGTAAACTTCGCGTACACTCTAACTCCCATTATAGGAGGAGGCGACGGCGATAGCAATCCCATTTGAATGGAAGGGTCCCCAAATCATGGGAGAGGGGGGGGGGGCAATCGATCGAGGTCGAGATCAACCCCACAAGCCCCCCACGATCTGTATCGATTAATCACCAATTAGTACTTTCTATTCCCCCCCCTCCAAGAAGCATAGTAGAATAGCCGCAGGATTCTCCTACCTCGTAGAAAGAAGTAATATCTTTGAGGAATAGAAGGAGCAGAAAGGAGAGAGATAGGGATGGGGAAGATGAACAATAGTCGGGAGAAATGAACACGAATTGGAGCTTCGTGAAACGAAAGTAGCAGTTTACGGCAAGGGCGGGATTGGAAAATCAACAACTAGCTGCAACATATCGATAGCTTCAGCTAGACGGGGAAAACGGATACTACAAATCGGGTGTGATCCCAAACATGATAGTACCTTCACTCTCACGGGATTCCTGATACCTACAATTATAGATACTCCACAGTCAAAAGATTATCATTATGAAGATGTGTGGCCCGAAGATGTAATCCATAGGGGTTATGGCGGGGTAGATCGCGTCGAAGCCGGCGGACCCCCCGCAGGGGCGGGCTGCGGGGGATATGTCGTGGGAGAAACGGTGAAGCCATTGAAGGAATCAAACGCCTTTTACGAATACGACATTATTTCATTTGACGTTTTGGGGGACGTAGTTTGCGGGGGCTTCGCTGCTCCACTGAATTATGCGGATTACCGTATCATTATAACAGATAATGGATTCGACGCCCTTTTTGCGGCAAATCGCATTGCCGCATCGGTCAGAGAAAAGGCGCATACCCACCCCTTACGGCTAGCCGGTTTAGTGGGAAACCGAACATCTGAAAGAGACTTAATTAATAAATACGTAGAAGCTTGCCCCATGCCCGTACTGGAGGTGTTACCTCTAGTTGAAGATATTCGTGTTTCCAGGGTAAAGGGAAAAACTTTATTTGAAATGGCTGAATGCCAACCAAATCTGAATTTTGTTTGTGATTTTCATTCAAATATAGCGGATTAGACTCTATCTAAGCCGGAAGGAATCGTACCACGGGAAATTCCAGATAGGGAATTATTTAGCTTACTTTCCGACTTTTATCTAAATCCCAATTCCGGGAGGAAGCCAAAAACTCAAAATGATCAGCAAGAGACTCTGCACGATCAACAAGATACTCTACTTGGTTTTACAATTATTTGACACCAAAGAGGCCACGTCTTCGCATATACATACGTAAAAATCTACACCTCCCCAAGGAAACACTTTCACGAAGACTCCCGAGATTCCTACTTTCGAGTGCGAAACTGGTAATTATCACACTTTCTGTCCCATTAGTTGTGTAGCTTGGCTATACCAAAAAATTGAAGATAGTTTTTTCCTGGTAGTAGGTACAAAAACTCGTGGTTACTTTCTGCAGAATGCTCTTGGAGTCATGATTTTTGCGGAACCTCGTTACGCAATGGCAGAATCGGAAGAGGGAGACATCTCAGCTCAGTTGAATGATCAAAAGGAATTAGAAAGAATTTGTTTGCAAATAAGAAACGATAGGAAACCCAGTGTTATTATTTGGATTGGCACCTGTACCACAGAGATAATAAAAATGGATTTGGAGGGCATAGCACCCAAATTAGAGAAACAGCTTGGAATACCAATTGTGGTCGCACGGGCAAATGGGTTGGACCACGCTTTCACCCAGGGGGAAGATACTGTATTGGCAGCTATGGCACATCGATGTCCCGAGTATAATCATCGTACCGCGGACCAACATAGAGGAGACGTGGCTAAGCATGTTGTGGTTGACGTTGCCCCAAGCGAGAAATTTTCCGACGAAAGGGGTAAGTCAAATAGATGTAATTTAGTACTTTTTGGATCTCTGCCTTCGAGTGTCGCTTCTCAATTGAATTTGGAATCAAGGCGTCAGTCTGTTTCTGTGTCGGGTTGGCTACCCTCGCAAAAATACACCGAACTCCCCGCTTTGGGGGAAGGCGTCTACGTCTGCGGAGTGAACCCTTTCTCGAGCCGAACGGCGACAACGCCGATGCGTCGGAGGAAATGCCAATTGGTCGGGGCACCTTTTCCTATCGGTCCTGATGGAACACGCGCCTGGATCGAAAAAATTTGTTCAGTATTTGATATAAAACCAGATGGCCTGGAGGAGAGGGAGAGTCAGATATGGAGAAATCTTAGCGATTACCTTGAAATAATAACTGGTAAATCCGTCTTTTTCATGGGAGATAATCTATTGGAAATTTCTCTAGCAAGATTTTTAATTCGATGCGGGATGGTTGTTTACGAAGTAGGTATTCCCTATATGGATAAGCGATATCAAGCTGCTGAGCTATTGCTTTTGCAACATACTTGTGAGAAGATGAGGAAGCCCACGCCCCGGATTGTTGAAAAACCCGACAACTATAGTCAAGTGCAGCGTATGCATGAGCTACAACCTGACTTAGCAATTACTGGAATGGCCCACGCCAATCCCTTGGAGGCTAGAGATATAGATACCAAATGGTCAGTCGAATTCACATTTGCGCAAATTCATGGATCTGTTAACGCGAGAGACGCTCTCGAGCTAGTTACTCGTCCATTGCGACGTAGAAGTGATTCTGTATCAGGCTGCCGCAGCTTATCGAAACAGACGGTAGGTGTCTAATTAAGCTGTTATCGAAGAAGTAATTGTTGGGAGTTGGTAATTAATCATTATGAAGAGTTATATAGCCATCTATAAAAATTCTTAATCAAAAAACTTGTTCATTTCATTAGTTCTTCTTTTTGTTTTATGATTGAGAAAATAACTCCCAACCTATCTGGTCAAGTTTGCAGTCCAAGCCTGTAATTGATTTTACAAAATCATTTGTCTTATTTCACATTCGTGTGTATAATGTACATGGTGTGGATGCGGGCATTGTAGGAGTGGATATTGAGATGGGGAATACCCCTTGAGGGGTTTAAATCAAGAAGGAGAAGTGCGAAGATTGGGAATCAAATGGGGCAGCAATTCCGTACATCAAAAATACTACAACGAATGCAAATATAGATATATCGAATACTTTGTCACTAACTGGGCTGAAATCGATGAGTCCTTATATACTTTTTGGCCTATACTACGGTTTACTTGCCACACTACCTGTGGGACCTTCCCAAATTTTATGTATGAGATCCTTTCTTTTGGGGGGAAATATCGGCGGTCTCGCGTCTTTGAGTGGTTTGATGCTGGCGCAGCTGGCAACTGCGGCATCAATATATTGCTCGCCAATCTATATATTGCTATCGAAACCACATCTACTAACCATCGCTGCAATACCTTACATGGTTGTATTTTGTCTGACAATTAACGATTTGCCAAATTATCAGAGTTTGCGTCCCGTCACCTCGTTGCGCGATTCGCGAGTAGTAAGTTTATTTTTCAATAGCTTCTTGTTTCAAGTCTTGAATCCCATTTTGCTACCCAATCCCGTGTTGACAAGACTAACCCACCTGCTTCTCTTTCGCTATAGCAATAATTTAGTATTTGTAATAACTAGTTTCTTGGGTTGGTTAACTGGTCACGTAGCGTTCAGCTACTTGTCCAAACTACTTCTGATTCGTGTAAAAAAAGATTCGCCAATAACATATCTATTGGTAAAACGTGCTATCTATTCAACTTTTAGTATTGTTTATGTATTAAACGCGTTGATTTATCTGGGTAGAGCTCCGGTGTCTTTTTGGACCATAAAATTCATGAATGAATCCCATGATAAAGAAATGTCTTTTTGGGAAATTGCGGAGTACCCAGACTTCTTGTGGTGGTTTTTCAAGCCGTGGCCTACCTCTTTCTTCGATCCCTCAAGAGAGAATCGAGGTAATCGATTCATCAGAAATAGCCGATCCGATATAAATAGCAGCTTTTACAAGGGAAAAACATCTACATATTTCTTCAAAAAGTGTCTAACTGATGGGAAACAGAGATTATGCTTCGCAGCGTTGCCCAGTTTGTCAATTTTTGAGAAATAATTGGATAAATCTTTAATTGGGTCCCGTAGGTTTGCGGGGACCTATTCCTCATATCGAGGCTGGATTTTACAGAAATTGGTAAGAAATAAAATTTTTCAAAAAGAATTAATAGATCGAATCAAATTATTGGATACTGGGTCTCTCTTTTCGGAAGCGATGGAAAGAAAAATTCGATTGGTAAGCGGGGGTGGGAGAAGAGTACCCCACGTCTACGACCCCTTCGCGGATAATTTACGTGGGCGGATTCCGGTCCCACAAACACTTTTAACGGGAGATGAGTTGGGTTTGACCAGATGGTATTGGACTGAGTTAGAGACGAGGAAAAAAGTGAAAAGGGAAAAAGATGCTGCTGTAACTAGAAAAAATTTCATTGAGGATTGGATTTCTTTGAATAATGGGAGATTGAGGCGAGAAGGCAGGAATCCTCTACCGTGGGAAACTTTGCCAGCAAAAGCTCGACGTATGTTCCAATTTATGTTCAAAAACCGAGTTTTGTACGATTATGACGTACAAAAGATTCTCAGGAAGATAAAATCTCCGTCCGGGCCCGTTGTCACTTGGGGAGAAATAATGAACTTGGATCCCGAGGATCAAGCATTATTTCTGACCTACATGAAACAAGAGGAGAATTGCTACAAATTTGATCGAATTTTATTGTCAAATAGATTTGTGATAAGCGGCCGGAGATGCCCCCTACACCCAAAGAAAAGGGTGCGCACACTTCACAAAATTGAGGATCTGAGTGCAAATTTAGCTCGGAATAACGAATTATATTTCGATACTGAGTTTGATTTTCCGGGGGCAGATGGCGATATCCGTCACAGAAAATTGCGGAATGTTGGCTTCACCTTCGCAAAGGGAAAACCCAGATCAACAAAATTGGTGAAACGATATGCGAGAATATCTGACTTCCGTCGAAAATTTTTGAAGGGGTCCATGCGGTCCAGGAGACGAAAGACATTGCTCTGGAAGACACTTCAAGAAAAAGTGCGTTCGGCTTTTTTTCTTAGATTAATGGAAATACCAATTCTACTTCAATTACCCGTTGAGCAGTTAACGGGTTCGAAGACCGAAAAATCGTTGACTAGCTCCAAAAAGATCACGGATTACCAATTTGGGCAGCAATTAACTACTTCCTCGTCGACGAAAGAAACCCTAAGTCAATCTAAACTTGCTCGTTCAGCTGTAGCGGCTAGATCAGACATAGGTCCCATTCATAATGGAAGAGGCTACATGCTGGTTTTTCAATCGAGATTTCGGAAGTTTATAAAGCTACCTGTACTTATAGTTTCTAAAACTATTGGCCGTATATTGCTTCGGCAAAATTCCGAATGGAATAAAGACTGGACGAGATGGAAAAAAGAAATTCACATTAATTGCACGTTTGATGGTGAGGAGTTCTCGCAGGATCAACTTCCCCCCCGCTGGTTGAGGGAAGGTATACAAATAAAGATTGTATATCCGTTTCGGCTGAAGCCCTGGCACTCCAGTGGGGATAAAAAACGACTGACTCCTCGGAAGAAATACATGAAAGCTGAGTCTATTGGGTATCAAGAATCGAGAAACAAACGGAGGTTGAAACAAAATAAGCCTAGATTTACTTATTTAACTGCTTTAGGATATCAGACAGATATACCTTTTGGAAGTATCCAAAAGCAACCCTCATTCTGGAGGCCTGTGAGAAAGGAACTGATTCGAACTTGCAGGGAGGGATTTTCACTGGGAACCAAGCAAGCCTACCGTTTTCTCGATTCCAAATTCAATTTGGGTAAATTGTTGAAACCAGGTTTAATGTTACTGAAAGAGTTCAACCTGTTTTTTAAGGCCGGAGGAGGCTCAGCTGACTCCGTCCCGACTTATAATGCTCGGATACGTCCCATACTCACCGCCGATGCAAATGAAGTAGCAGAATTGAATTTAAATTTCGATAAGGAAAAAAGTGGGGGATCCATTGATGTCGGCGAGGAAGTGCAATCAGCTAGTGATATTGGTAAGCAATTAGTTACTCGAAAATCAACTAGTAATAAATTTGTGACGAATAATTACGTAACCGGATTACCAAATCCGTCAAGCGGGGGGGTTGACCTGGATCAGCCAGACGCTGAAACAACTCAAGTTGATGAATTAACTTTAGATTACAGGTTGGAGGATACAGACCTCGCCAATTTTACAAAATTCGATGAGGAAGAATTAACAGGTTTTAAGGAAATGACCTCGAAGCTATATATACTCGCTGCAGAAGCAATCGAGAAATCACTTTTGATTACATCAATATCGTATCTAAAAGTTAACAGAGATTTTTGTTATTATTTCAATGAACTTGTCGCGTTGCGCGCGCAACTAATAGAAGTAACTAATACCACTATTAGGGAGACAGGTTTAGGTTTCTCCAGATCGAAAAATAGATTGTCACAGTTTGGCAAAACTCAATGGTTACCTCAAGCTTATCTCTATAACAGTATTTGGGATCTCGGTGTGAAAAAAAACTTAAACCTGAATTTACTGGTGACTGGTAGCAAGGGCAATCGTGAGAAAGGGATTAGAAGCGACGGGGGCCCGAGTGGTAAATCAAACCCTTACAAGTCTGAGCAACTTTCGTCTTATTTGGTAGATTCTCCCAGGCTTCCGGTTGGGTACGACTCAGTTACTTCAAGCTCAAGTGAAATAGGTAATTGCACAGATATCTTGTTTGATAATGCGACTAGTGAAATTGCAAAGGAATTTCTCAGTGAACAGGTTTTGAAGTGCATAGAAGACTGGGGTTTTTTGAGGAAGTTATGTGATCTAGACGCCAATAATTGGAATAAATGGTTGGATTGCTTCTCCGAATACAACTTGCCACTGACGCTGTGGCGCGACATAGCACCCCACAGATGGAGAATTAGTTCCGATTGCTTGAACGAACAACTCGGTGATATCGGAAAGGAAGTTGCAGATGAACGAGAATGCCACCTCCTTCGAGGTGAGTTACACAGTTATTCTATATATGCCAGAAAACCCTTACTTAGGGATCGGGTTAGAAATCTCGGTAGGCTTCGCAGACGTAGATACCTATTACAAGGTCTCATTGATTTTGTACGAAATGAGGATATGCAAAAATTTTCCATCCGACGAGATGCTGCCGCGCAAAGATTTTGCCGCGAAAATCGCATTTCAGAAATGACTAAAGTAAGGGGGAAGGGGATGAATAAATTCTCCGACTTCCGCACTTCCGATTCAGAGATCAAATTCAATTCTAAGTTTGATTTGATGCCGTGGCTAGTTACAGATTCTGCAAGAGCCAAAGGCCTTTTTAAGAGGAAAATAGAGAGGTCAGGAGATCCTATTTTGAAGGATAATACTACATACGGCATAGCACCAGATATAAATCGTAGATTCCAAAAAGTATCTGATGAACTGTACGAAATAATGCTAGATGAAAGGGGAGATGCGGACTACCTATTTCGGTGGAAGTGGAAGTCTGAAGTGAAGCTAGAAAATTTGAGAAGCCTAACAGCTCTCGCAAGAATGTTAGGAGATGACCGCGATCTCGTCACACTTTGTGCGAATACCTGTGTGGATTCGGAGCTGTTAGACCTATATTTCGACGCAACAACGAAACTTGGTCTTTTCTATGACTTGTCTATTCTCTCGGCTCATCGTCTACCAATATTATTTGACGACCAAAATTTGGTATACAAAGTAATTAATACCTTGTTGAAATTCAAGTCTAGGTTGAAAAACAGAGTCAAGAAACGGATATACAGAAAGATATATAGTGATACTTATATCTCAAAATTGTCACTTGTAGCCGCAGAAGTAAACAAAAAACGGTCTCGCACTTATAACATTGGAGATCTCCTGCTTCCGCGACGTCGGCGGGAATTTCGATTCCTCCGATCTCTGCTAATGTCGAGGTCTATAAAACCGGGAGCACACTACCTCGATTCCAAATTTGATCCCATATCGAAAATTGAACGGACCCGCAGTAGCAAAGAATCTGAGCCTTCAGAGCTAGGGGAAGTTCAAAAAGTTAAACGATTTCTATGGCCCAGCCACCGTCTAGAGGAATTAGCCTGCACTGGTAGATTCTGCTTCAACACTACTACTGGAAGCCGATTCGCGACACTTAAAATTCGTATGTATCCCATTATTCGGAATTAGCTGGAGTAGGGGGGTATGAAGCACAAAACAGAGATTTCGGCAGATGTGTAATTAATTGGAAATACCGAAGCGGAGGTATTTCCAATTAGTTACACAATATATATAACGTGAGTCATAGCAAAAGCTGTGACTGACATAGATACCCGCGCCTACCCGATGTGGCACCGCGCATCACACTTAAAAAACTTAAAAAAATCGGACTTCGTTTCGTCTAAGGCGCCATTGCTGCAACTGCTGACTAAACAGCTTATAATCGATTTGAGATGGAGCAAGCAATCGTAACTATTATCATTATTACTACGGATAAACATAAATCTATTGACACGCAGCTAGTCGGTGGGGGCAGAGGTACTGGGTTCACCGCTTCCCAAATTCATTATTTGACTCACCAGATTTTAAAGCTTACTTCCCACCTGGAATCACACTCCGAAGACTACTCATCCCAAAGAGGTTTGCGAAAATTACTCGGTAAACGTAGGCGTCTTTTGATTTATCTATCCGATGAGAATACAGCTCTCTACACCGAAGTTGTGAAAAACTTGGGTATTCGGGGTTTAAAGGGGCGTTAAAAATTGAGCAGAGGTTTGATATTTCAACTTGTCGTAGTTGGCACAGCTTCTTCCGGCGAAGCTAGATCCTGCGATATTTACTGGAGAGGAAGTAATTCACGGGTATGCATCTTAAAGAATTAAATCCAGTTACAGTAAGCATGGGCCCTCATCATCCATCTATGCATGGTGTTCTTCGGCTTGTTGTTACCTTAGATGGCGAAAATGTCGTTGATTGCGAACCAATCTTGGGATATCTGCATCGAGGAATGGAGAAAATTGCTGAGAGCAGGACGATTTTGCAATACCTTCCGTACGTAACGAGGTGGGATTATTTAGCCACTACGTTTACCGAAGCAGTGACGGTCAATGCGCCAGAGAAATTGGCAAATATTCAAATCCCCGGAAGAGCTAGCTATATACGAGTAATCATGCTCGAGTTGAGCCGAATAGCTTCGCATTTGTTATGGCTTGGGCCGTTCCTGGCAGATATTGGTGCACAAACTCCATTTTTTTACATATTTCGAGAAAGGGAAATGATTTATGACTTGTTCGAGGCTGTTACCGGTATGCGAATGATGCATAACTACTTTCGCATCGGAGGAGTTGCCGCAGATCTGCCTCATGGATGGGTAGACAAGTGTCTAGACTTCTGTCATTATTGTCTCCCAAAAATTCATGAATATGAGCGGTTAATTACAAGGAATCCTATTTTTCTGAAACGGGTAACGGGGGTAGGTTTCATCAGCAGACGAGACGCTATCAGTTGGGGTTTATCTGGACCTGTATTACGGGCCTCGGGAGTTCAGCGGGATCTTCGCAAAGTCGACCACTACGAATGTTACGACAACCCGGATTGGCAGATTAAGTGGCAAGAAGAGGGAGACTCCTTAGCTCGTTATTTGGTACGAATTGGTGAAATGAAGGAATCAATCAATATCATTCAACAGGCGCTAAAACTTCTTCCGGGAGGTCCATATGAAAATTTGGAGGGTCGACGTCTCGTCCAACAAGAAAAAGAAATAGACTGGGGTGGTTTCAATTACCAGTTCGTTGGCAAGAAATCTTCTCCTACTTTTAAGTTGCCTAAGCAAGAGCATTACGTAAGAGTAGAAGCTCCCAAGGGAGAATTGGGAATCTTTTTGGTTGGAGATGACGGTGTTTTTCCCTGGAGATGGAAGATTCGCCCACCTGGTTTTATAAATTTGCAGATTCTTCCCCAACTGATAAAAGGAATGAAGCTCGCAGATATTACGACAATATTAGGTAGTATAGACATCATTATGGGAGAGGTTGATCGCTGAAATGGCAACTCATATCGAAATTTACAGAAAACAATTAGTTCAATTATTTAATGAGTTAGAGTTTGCAACAACTTCCTTTGAACCAATTTGGATTCTAGTTTCTACTCTCATTTTAGTTACGGGAGTCACGGTAGGAGTACCAGTAATCGTATGGCTCGAGCGAAAGGTGTCTGCGGGGGTGCAGCAACGTACTGGACCGGAATATGCGGGTCCGTTGGGAATTACTCAATCTTTGGCAGATGGAATCAAACTTCTGTTAAAGGAAGATATCATTCCATCCAAAGGTGATGCTTGGCTATTTATCACCGGACCAGCCGTTGTAGTGACACCAGTCTTAATAAGTTACTTGGTAATACCCTTTGACCAAAATATCGTTTTATCTGATCTGGGTATAGGTGCTTTTTTCTGGGTCGCTGTTTCAAGCATCGTACCTTTGGGTCTTCTTATTGCGGGGTACGCCTCAAATAACAAATACTCCTTCTTAGGTGGTCCCAGGGCTGCTGCCCAATCTATCAGTTACGAGATACCCCTGGCCTTGTGTATATCATCTGCATCCCTACGTGCGATTCGCTAAGCATTAATAATAGATGGAAACTTACTAGTTATTGGTAGGTAGTTGAAAAATATTATTAAGTAATAGACCAAATAGTTAGTTGGGTGAGATCAAACGGCGTTTTCGCAGTTACGGGTTCAAACCCCATACCCCACGTACGGGCGTATAAGCATATCCGAGCGGTGAATTGAACATCGCCTTACCCCAGGTCTAGGCTCCATCCAGGCTTGACGCGGGGACGCAGGTATTTGTTTCCCGCCTTCCCTTAGGATTAGATGAAAGTGAACAGTAAGAAACACCAATATGCGCAAGGGATTTGTTAAGCAGAGAGGGTTGTAATAGAAAGGAGGGGCAACCAGAGCACTAAGATATTTAAAGAGTTGGAAATTGAAAATTTTCATCTCCCTTTTCTAGTGTTTCCGCACATGAGATACCCTCAGTCTAGGTAGGGACGGCTGAGTAGTGCATCCAAAAGATTTCAGTCTCGAGTATAGTCCTGTTCACTGCGACGATAACCGTTTGGAACGAGGTAACCCTCACAACAGTTTCGGCGATCAGAAAATCAAGTATGAACTTTTTTCAGTTTTAGCCTGGAGCTTGCTGCAACAGGCACATTGCCGAACTAGTCGATCTGATTTTCTCTTCTATCTTCAGATGGAACTGAAATTAATTTCATTTTTTTTTCTATTCGGAGATGACAAAGATATATGTTGAACTTGATAAATTTTGCAACAGGTCGTAATTTGAAAAAAAAGAAGAAATCATAATAAATGAGGGTGGGATAGATTCAGAAGCAATCGCCTTGTCGCGGCAAACGGAATCCCATCAATTTGAGTTGGTGATTTTCATTTTAGCCACAGATGACGACCATGCGTCACTAATCCCTCTCTATGAAATTGATGAGGAGCCGTATGAAACTCTAATTTCATGTACGGTTTTGAATTAGAGGCGGAGGTCGCCGCCGACTACCCCTATCTGGTAGCTTGAGTACGGTTGATATAGTGAAAACACAGTCTAAATATGGTTTTCTTGGATGGAATCTGTGGCGTCAGCCCATAGGGTTCATAGCATTCTTTATTTCGTCATTAGCAGAATGTGAGAGGCTGCCTTTTGATCTGCCGGAAGCAGAGGAAGAACTGGTAGCAGGTTACCAAACCGAATATTCAGGAATAAAATTTGGTCTATCTTATGTTGGTTCTCACTCAAATCCATTGGCTTCCTCGCCATTTGTAACAATTTTATATCTGGGTGGATGGGATTCCTCAATTCCTTTCGTTGAAAATCTTGGACGAGATTTTTCATTTCCAAATTCTAGCGGTGAGTCGTTCGACGTGTTGGGGCCAGGGGTGGGCATCGTCACTACATTATCAAAATCTTACTTATTTACATTTATCTCCATCTTAACAAGATGGACTTTGCCTAGAGTAAGAATAGATCAATTACTAGATCTTGGATGGAAATTTCTTCTGCCTATTGCCTCAGGAAATTTGTTGCCGACAGCCTCGTTTCAACTTCTGCTAATAAGCTAATCTCCTTCACTTCAGTTTCAGTTCAAGTCAAATCTGTTTAATCTAATAAAAGAGAAAAGAAGCAAATGTGCTGTTTGTTTCTTTTTCTGTACATATAATTTTATGTGTACTAGAAACAAGTAGCAAGTTGGGTTCATCTATTCTATGTTTTCCACACTAATTGAATTTCGAAGTTATGGGCAACAAGCCGTAGAAGCCGCGAGATATATAGGTCAAGGCTCCGCGGTTACTTTAGATCACTCGAATCGCTCACCCATAACTGTCCAATATCCGTATGAAAAAATTTTATCATCCGAACGATTTCGTGGACGCATCCATTTTGAATTTGACAAATGTATTGCTTGCGAGGTACGTGTCCGGGTATGTCCGATCAATCTGCCGGTCGTAGATTGGATCTTGATGAGGGACATCAAGAAAAAACGGTTGAAAAGCTATAGCATCGATTTTGGAGTTTGCATTTTTTGCGGAAACTGTGTCGAATACTGCCCAACCAATTGCTTGTCAATGACTGAAGAGTATGAACTTTCCAGCTATGATCGTCATGAACTAAATTACGATCAAACGGCTTTGGGGCGTTTACCTCTTTCTACATCCCAAGATGTTTCAATTCAAGTGGTTTCGACTTCATTGAATTATTCATCCAAGAGGTTTGAGGGTGAGAAACTTAATACCTAATTAGTCACCTGTCAATTAATTGGATTTTATGGAAGGTCAATTGATTGATTTGGCTATTCGTAACCAAAAAGAAGAAAAAGAACGAGTGCGAGGTAGAGATAGAAATTTCGTAAAATATTGAAGTAGTTGTGTCCAACGAATCTATCTGAATTAATTCATGAATTTATTTTGTCACTAATAGAATCGGGTATTTCACTAGGAAGTTTGGGCACAGTATCATTTGCTAATGTGGCTCATTCTGCTTTTTCCCCGGGGTCGGTTTTCACCCGTATATCCCTATCATACTTCGTATCGAATGCTGATTCCGTAGCTGCCGCACAACCGCTTGTCTATGTAGGAGCTATAAATGTGTTAATTGTGTCTGCTGCAATGGTTACCGACAAACTGACGCGATCTGATTCTGTCACTCGGGGCGTGGGGTACTTCACCGTTTCAGGAGCTTGTGCAGCCCTCTTTCTGGTATTGGTTAATACGATTCATAATACAAAATGGTTTGATATAAATTTCATCAATCAATCGGAGATTCTTTCGCCAAATACACCCAGGACTGACGTTCACCAACTCGGGTATAAATTACTGAGTGAGTTCTTAGTTCCGTTCGAGCTTCTTTCAATACTTCTTTTAGTTGCTTTGGTGGGAGCAATTAACCTAGCGCGTGACGAAGACACAATTACAACTGACAAGAAATCATCTTTTTCATCATCTCGTAGTAATTCTTCACTTTTCTGATTAACTCTAACCCCCTCGAATGGAAATGGGAGAGAAAGAGTTGCGAAAAAAATTGACTTACCAACATTTTTGGGGAGGACTTTAGTAAATCATGTTTGAACACGGACTAATTTTAGGTGCCTACCTTCTGTGTGTCGGATTTCTTGGCTTAATTACGAGTAGAAATATGGTTAGGGCACTTACGAGTCTCGAGTCAATTTTTAATGCGGTTAATATAAATTTTATTACATTTTCAAATTTTTTTGGCAATAAGCAAGCGGGGGGGGAAGTATTTCCTATATTCGTGATAGCCGTTGCGGCTGCCGAGGCCGCCACTGGGTTAGCCACTGCCCTTTCTCTTCAGCGAAATAGGAGATCTACTCGTATCGATCAGTTTAATTTGTTAAAATGGTGATTGATAAGTACATAAATTGATTTTATCAATCGAATCAATTTTTTGTTCAACTAGAGTATCCCTATCTATCAAATTTTTTTGACACCTCTTTCTACATCGCGTTTTAAAAGTAGCCAACTTATCCTTCTAAAGAAAGGGGACAGGTTTTCAAAAAAAATGGGATCTGATCAGATGGGTTTGAGGGTCAGTAGAAATATTTTACTTGGTAATAGAAATACGTATTTGCGTGAGGGACGAGGGAAAAAAAGTTTTACTTCAACTTTTTTACTAAAAAGAAAAAATTGGTATACGAATTCAATAGGAGTAAGTAAACTCAATGGCACATTCAGTGAAAATATATGATACGTGTATCGGTTGTACCCAGTGTGTAAGGGCATGTCCTACGGATGTATTAGAAATGATACCCTGGGATGGGTGCAAGGCAAATCAGATAGCCTCCGCTCCTAGAACAGAAGATTGCGTGGGTTGTAAAAGATGCGAATCTGCCTGCCCAACAGATTTTTTGAGTGTACGTGTCTACCTAGGGGCTGAAACCACCCGCAGTATGGGTTTAGCCTACTAGTTAGCTAATGAAACGGTAAAAATTAATTACTAAGTTATTTTGACTCGTACTCGAAGCTTCAAGATTGCGAAGTCCGAGTATGAGTCGTTGTACTTGGCCCACGCAGTTTCCCTCGTATCAAAAATTATTTTTTATTCATGATGAGTAATGTACCTCGGCTAACAACGATCGTTCTCTTTCCAATTCTTGCCAGTTTCTTGCTTCCAATTCTGCCTCGTGATGGAAACAGAATTATTCGATGGTATACCCCGGGCATTTGCATATTGGAATTCTCGCTGATTACTTATATTTTCCATTGCCACCTCCAATTCGATTCCCAATCCATCCAGTTAGTAGAAACGTCCAACTGGATAAACTCCATTCATTTCCATTGGAGATTAGGTATTGACGGACTTTCCATGAGTCTTATTTTACTTACGGGTTTTATAACTACTTTGGCAACCCTAGCGGCTTGGCCGATCACTCGTAATACACGGCTATTTCATTTTCCGATGTTAGTTATGTATAGCGGTCAAATTGGGCTGTTTGCTTCCCGCGACATCTTGCTTCTTTTCTTCATGTGGGAGCTGGAACTAATTCCAGTTTACCTACTTCTATGCTTATGGGGCGGAAAGAGACGTCCATATTCGGCCACGAAATTTGTTTCATACACAGCCGGCGGCTCCATCTTCCTACTAGTAGCAGCCTTAACCTTGAGTTTTTATGGAAACGGGGTACCCTCTTTCGATATCCAGGTTTTAATGAGTAAATCATACCCCATCTCGTTGGAAATTGCTCCCTACCTAGGCTTTTTAATTGTCTATGCGGTGAAATTGCCGGTATTCCCCTTTCATACCTGGTTGCCGGACACTCATGGAGAGGCACATCACAGCACATGCATGTTATTAGCTGGGGTATTATCAAAAATGGGAGGATATGGGCTGATTCGAATCAATTTGGAGTTACTGATTCATGCACATCTTCTATTTGGATCATGGCTGATACTACTCGGAGCAATTCAGATTGTATATGCTTCTCTAGCTTCTATGAGTCAGCGTAATCTCAAGAGAAGGATAGCCTATTCATCAATTTCTCATATGGGTTTTGTAGCCATCGGGATTGGTTCTTTGACAGACGCGGGTATTAACGGAGCCATATCGCAGATGATTTCTCACGGCTTAATTGGCGCGGCGTTACTTCTTCTTGCAGGTACTTGCTACGACAGAACGCATACTCTCCTTCTTGATGAATTGGGGGGAATAGCAACTCCGATGCCTAAACTATTTACCACGTTTAGCGTGTTCTCGCCCGCATCTCTCGCATTACCGGGAATGAGTGGTTTTGTATCGGAATTTTTGGTATTTCTGGGAGTTGTTACCAACGAGCAATACTCATTTTTCTTCAAAGCGGAAGTTACGGTGCTAGAGGCAATTGGTACAGTATTAGCCTCCATCTACTTGTTATCCATGTTACGCCGAATGTTTTATGGCTACAGGTTGTCCAATGAGTCAAATCCTTATTTAATTGATTTTGGTCCGAGGGAGGTATTCACCTCGACCTGTCTCTTCCTACCAATACTAGGTATCGGTTCGTATCCAAATCTAATTTTACCTCTACGGAATAGTGAAGTGTTCCCAATATTGTTTTCATATTCGAATGTAGGGTAGGGGGTGGACCTAACTCAAGTAAATTGCAATAGTATCGATAATTTGATACGAAAAATAGAAGTATTTGGTTTTCGGTTCTTACTTGGTATAAAAGTTCGCCACTTCTAACCGCGCCAGCAATACTTATATGCGACACGCTTGTCATTTTCCAACTGTTTATGCCTGCAATCGCTAGCATGAATAAAAATAGACTGGGATGGGGAAACAGAAGCAGACAAAAAAGTGGATGCAGCTACTTCCTGCTCATCTGTCAAATGTTTGTTTTTGTCCCCCCTCCTTCTAATTATTTCCCCCACCAATTTTTCCTTTGCTTACCCAACGAAGCCGAAAACCCAGTGAACTAAACGCGTCTATATCCGACTTAGTAATTTTCAATTTCGTTGTTTTTATATTGGCCATCCATAGTTATGTAATCCAATTCCCAACAAATTGACTCCCAAGAAGCGAACCCAAACTGAAAGAAAACCTGTAGATGCCGCCGCAGCTGGCCCCTCCCCCATCCACCTGTTGGTTATCCTAATGTGAAGATAAGTAGCATGTATTGACCGAGTTACTAGCGCCCAAGTTTCTTTAGGGTCCCAGCTCCGATAAGATCCCCGAGCTTCATTAGCCCACACCGCTCCGGAAAGTATACCGATGGTTAATAATGGGAACCCTAAGCCTATAATTTGGTAAGCCCATCTATCTAATCGATTAATTAATTGACATTTCCTTGAATTTGGAGGCAGTAGATGAAGAAAACTCCGTGCATCAGTTCCGTTACAAATGTTTAGTAAAGTACCACACTTGTTGCAGTTGCGTCTTGAATCGGAGACGGAGTAATTGTCTACTTCACTGTAAAAAATACTCGGTGGAGATATTGCCGACGAAGATCCGCACAACAGGGTTGCATAACTCAGTGGCGTCGTACTTACATGCGTCGTCGACCAATGAGACTGCGAAGCAGGTACTAAAGGCGTGGATTGCTGCATCTCCCCAGGAAGACCTGGAGTTGCAAAGGCGTGAGTCAGCATAGCACCCGGTGCTGTAATTGCACCCGACAACCCATTCTGATTCCTGACTTCCAAAATTACGTATAATAAAGAGAAGCTCCATGAAGGAAACATCGATGACTCGTACAGATTGCTCGGTGGTAGATGCCTAGTTTGGAACCAGCGAATTAATGAAAATTCCGTCGTACGGAGAAAAGCAATTATCATACCCTTCTTGCTAAGTCTATTTGACTTATCAAATTCATAAAATAAATTGGTCGGATTCGGCGGCGTAGCAGAAAAAAGCATCAAAAACGAGATTTGGATAGAAGCACGTTCCATATAGGTATACGTCGTAATGAAGGGAGACCAGTAAATTATTCCAATTTGATTTGATCAGATTCAAATCAGTTGCTACCAAAATAATATTTTCCTTTTTTTTGCACAAATGCGAAGAGGGATAAAATTACCGCTTCTACAACTCAAATGGAAATTAGATATTAATTTCTATTGATTTGAAAAGTATACTGAACCGGAGAAAATACTTATCTATATTATAGATAAATAAAAAAATCTATCTACATATTGATAGATATATTTCACTTATCTATTTAGGTAGATACGGATGTAGAAGTTAGAAAATTTTTCAATGCCGCTACTCGGATTCGAACCGAGATGCTCTGGCACTGCTTCCTAAGAGCAGCGTGTCTACCTGTTTCACCATAGCGGCTTCGTGTAGAAATATATATATATATATATAATAAGTATGCGAATATTCTATATCAGTTTGGGATGGCACGTCAACGTCTAGTTGCGGAAAATAGAGAAGTATACCGGCAAATTACTATCGAAGCGGCAGGAGAGATAAAGGTTCTCTTGTTCTTCTAGTAATTTATGTTACTAAATAAAATGCCAATTTGACAAATAAGTAGTTGATGAAATTAAAATAGTGGTAGCGCTAGCATATAATGCCAGACATACATATCTATATATATATGTCTGTGTACATATATGGCGGAATATGGCGCAGTTTGGTAGCGCGCCATCTTGGGGTGATGGAGGTCACAGGTTCGAATCCTGCTATTCCGAGTGGAGGTAGAGTCACTAGGTGTGTGGGGAGATAATAATGTGGGTTTGTTGCCTTTCCGGGCAAGCAATTGACATGCTGAAATGCTTTTAGATTTAGATGGAAAACCTTTTACTTTCCCGAGATCTGTGGGAGAAACTCCGAGAGAAGGAAGGAGGCAAAAAATAGGTTTTCTTGACTTATTTCATCTTTTGGAGTCATTTGTTTCTTCCCTGTTCATACTTCAAGAAAAAGTATAGCCCCCTATCTTTTTTTTTTTGCTGTCCCGATTTTTATACGTCCTCATTTACCGGAATGAAATAGCAGCTACCAAATAGTTAGCCATTAACTCCTACGATATCAAACCTATTTCACGTTTTAACTTGCTGCCCGTTGAGTTCGATATTCCTTACTCAAACTTACTTATGTCATAGACGTAACTGAATAAATCGTTACCGGCAAGTGTCAAAACCGTCAAACGGAATGCTTCAAATTTTCAATGAAGTATTCTAGATTACAAAGTCGGGTTTTTTGTCAACCTTAATGCACCAGTACCAATTTGTGTCACATTTTTTTTTCTGCGTTTCGGAGTTTCTCATACAATCACCTACTTCAAATACCTATCTATCTATATAGATATCTATATAGATAGATAGGTAATACATTTTTGAAGGTGACAGGAAAAAAGTACTCCTAGTTTTTTTAGGAATCTTTCTTACCCGCCATTTTTTCTGTTACGTAATAGAAACTTCTCGAACGACCGGTTAAAACGGACTGGGCCAGAGAAAAGGCCCTTGACGCCACTTCTACGGATCTAGTTTTCCATACGTGATTACGAATCTTTTTCTTCGATCCAGAAGTTCGTTTTTTAGGAACTGCCATATATCTAGTCTTTACAACTCAATTAGAACTATGTTGATACGCACCAATAGAATGGATATAATAAAGGGAACTAAATAAAAATTAGCACGAGCAAAGATAAATGGAAAACCAATGAATTTCTATGCCGTTACATCAATTTTATAAGTATCTATTGACTCAATATAAGAAACTAGTTAAGATTTGTTTAGGTCTTTACCACCGAAATGGATGGAATCAACAACGAATCGGGTCATATTTTCCCTATATCCAAGAGTTCGTCATGTTTTCTTCTTGGAGTGAATCTTTTGTATCACCAGTTTTTTTTTGAAGCAACCGTGTAAGATTCTGCCTCTGACAACTGCATCACCCAACCACGGATAGCCAAAATTGATGCTAGATCCGTGACGAATAAGTAAGACTCGATTTATCGATATTTTTGTATTGGACGTCAACACGGGTCGAGCTGGGGCAAAGTGCCGAGCATCGTGAAATCTTCCCTGTTCTACTCGGAGTTGTTTACCGCCGATGTCAATTATTGCATATTTATTCATCCTAATTTTCTCTTTCTATCTCTCCATTTTTTTTTTTTTTAATACTAAAAAACAATGAGGGGGTGATTTGCAAACCCATTCAGAATTGAATTGTCTGACTTGAATAAGTATCTTGGGCGTCTTTAAATATTGTCAAGCTTTTCACATTTTGTTATAACATGAAACTAGAGAAGTGTACAGATGAAGTTTTTTGTCTAATTAAACACTAATTATATCATTTGCATATATTCCATTTCATACTGTTCCCAGATTTTCATTTTCGACTCCCAACCAAAAGAAGTTGAAAACGACAACAAATTTAATTTGGATTTGATACGCCCGTGGAACTCTCAAATCAATATGCTTGTTTCATTCCCCTGTGTCCGTTGGTAGCTTCTCGTTTGACCGGATCTTTATCGTTTTTTCTTCCAAAAGCTACAAGAAGCTTACGTCGCCTGTGCGCAGCTTTCAATACTTTTTCGTTAACCACCGCTACGTCTGTATCCTCTGCCCTACCTCGGCAGCAAGCTGCGACTCACTCCATCCAGCAGTATTTGTGGGCTCGGATTCCAAAAAGTGATTTTCGTCTGAAAATAGGTTTTCCGATTGATCCGCTTACTCTTGTCATGTCAATATTAGTTACTACCGCAGGTATTTCGGTGATGGTTTACAGCGATAGTTACATGTGTCACGACTAAGGATACGCACGATTTTATGCCTATCTAAGTTTGTTTACCGCGTCGATGTTGGGGTTAGTTTTTAGTCCCAACCTAATACAGATTTACGTATTTCGGGAATTAGTTGGAATGTGTTCCTACTTGTTAATAGGTTTTTGGTTTGCGAGATCAAGCGCCGCAAATGCTTGCCAAAAAGCCTTTGTGACCAACCGCATAGGAGATTTCGGGTTGCTGCTGGGTGTATCAGGCGTCTACTGGATAACTGGTAGTTTCGAGATCTTTGAATTGTGTGATTGATTCTCTGAATTGAATAGCAACGGCGTCATCAACCCGATCCTCGCTAATACAATTGCCCCTCTACTTTTCTCAGGTCCGGTTGCCAAGTCCGCCCAATTTCCACTTCACGTGTGGCTACCAGACGCCATGGAGGGACCTACGCCCATATCAGCTCCCATCCACGCAGCTACTATGGTGGCCGCCGGAATTTTCCTCGTAGTTCGAATTTTCAGCCTTACTTCGGTACTGCCTCCAACGATGCATACTATTTCTCGGGTGGGCGGAGTAACAACCTTGTCGGGCGCCACGCTGGCTCTCGCCCAGAAAGATCTAAAAAGGGGTTTGGCTTACTCCACCATGTCTCAGTTAGGATATATGGTACCAGCTTCGGGTATCGGTGCTTCTCGACCGGCTTTGTTTCACCTCATTACACATGCTTACTCAAAAGCTTCGTCATTTTTGGGCTCTGGTTCGGTTATCCATTCCATGGAGAAAGTGGTCGGATACTCTCCCACTAGAAGTCAAAATATGTTTCTCATGGGTGGCTTACGAAAACACATGCCAATTACTGGAACTACCTTTCCTTCGGGCACTCTTTCTTTGTGTGGTATACCCCCACTATCCTGCTTCTGGTCTAAGGATCAAATTATTGCAGAAAGTTGGTTGCGCTCCCCTTATCTCGGATTAACCACTTCTATTACAGCAGGGCCTACCGCGTCTTACACGTCTCGTATCTACCTCCTCACTTTCGAGGGAAATTTCCGCGCCAATCAAATGAATTACGTCTCCTTCAATACCTCTTCTCCATCCGAAAATATCATTACTTCATGGGGTGGGGCTCCACCGGAATCACTTGCGACACAAGCAAGTAACAATGTTACATCTGCCGCAGATATGGAACGAAGTGAGGTTGCAGAAACGGCAAACCTCGTCACCCCGCCTCCTTCCGAAGGGGGCCCAATTTGTGAAAAGGCGATTCAAAACTACTCCGAGCGAAACCTGCTACACCCCCAAGAATCAAATTTTCGTATGGTATTGCCTCTGATTGTCCTGGCAATACCCACTGCATTTGCCGGGTTGGCAGGAGTTGACCCAATGCAAAAGGGAACTGGTCTAAACCTTTTGTTTGATTGGCTGATTTCTATTCCCTCCCTTCCCGAAGCTAATACATATCTCGAAAATTTGACGGAGATATTAACAAGCTCAATCCCTTCACTCAGTCTATCTCTCATTGGATTATTAATTTCCTTCAAGATTTATGGACAAACTAACAAACTTGTCGATACAAAGTTTTTGGGAAAATTCAAATTAATAAATAAAAATTTATTAAATACTTTAGTATCTCTTATCAGAGACTGGTCCGTAAATCGAGGTTACATCGATTATTACTACAACACCTACTTCGTCGGAGGTATAAATTTCACCAGCAAGTTGGTTTTGTATTTTGATCAATGGATAATCGATGGGTTTATCAACGGAACTGGTGTATCAAGTCTTTCTGGTGGGGAGGGTATACGACGCGGCAAAAATGGCAGAATATCTCATTACCCATTCGGGTTAGTAATTGGAATTATTTTGCCGGTGTCGGTTGTTGATTTTCCAATCCCGCCCTTGCCGTAAACTGCTACTTTCGTTTCACGAAGCTCCAATTCGTGTTCATTTCTCCCGACTATTGTTCATCTTCCCCATCCCTATCTCTCTCCTTTCTGCTCCTTCTATTCCTCAAAGATATTACTTCTTTCTACGAGGTAGGAGAATCCTGCGGCTATTCTACTATGCTTCTTGGAGGGGGGGGAATAGAAAGTACTAATTGGTGATTAATCGATACAGATCGTGGGGGGCTTGTGGGGTTGATCTCGACCTCGATCGATTGCCCCCCCCCCCTCTCCCATGATTTGGGGACCCTTCCATTCAAATGGGATTGCTATCGCCGTCGCCTCCTCCTATAATGGGAGTTAGAGTGTACGCGAAGTTTACTTCACGAAATGTCGGGGAAAGCTTAACGTATTACAGATTTAGAAGCGGTCCGAAGAACAGGGGTCTTCGGGTGTGTATGGGACTGAATCCCCTACCACTTTCCTCGGTAGCTCAGCGGTAGAGCGGTCGGCTGTTAACCGATTGGTCGTAGGTTCGAATCCTACCCGGGGAGATTCGTTCGAATCTACGTCAGTAATTCCTAGTAATTGGATAGTTGTGTTTCCCACATATGCCAGATCAAATTGCGTTGGACCATGACCCACCAACCTGTGAATGATTCACTATCGTGCTTACTTCCAGCTCTAACAATTGAGGGGAAAAAGATTTGTGCGTCCTTACCCCCCCCCCCCTTGAATACCCCAAGGCAAGGACCCTGGCTATTCAGAGGTCGTTTTTGGGGACCCCCACTTCAATTCCGGTGTATTGAGCGACTGGAATGAGCGAATCAATCAGTCATCTGGGGAGGGGAGTAAATCCACAATTTTCTGAGATGAAGGATCTATTCGAAGCGTGATGTTAAGAAGCTATTTTGCAAAATCCCTACGGAATAAGCTATTGCTCCCTCTCAATCTTCTTTCTAAGCAGAAAGACTCATAAAAGATTCATATAAGAAATGGTCTTCAGTTCCTTAACCATTTAAGATGTTGCAATAAAATGATTTGTATCAGTAAAAGGAAAATATAGACCTTCCTTTTACTGACTTGGCTTCTAATTCTATTGCTAGAGATCTAGACAGAATGAGGGGTATCTAAGATTTGTTCTATGAACTTTCATGAAAAAATTGTTTCGTCGCTCGATCCAGTGACGCCCCACCAAACCAGAACGGATTGAATAGATATTAATAAATTTCAAGCAACATGTTATAGATAAGAAAATCCTGAAATGGGCAACGGTTTCGCCTCATCCATCTGTTTCTGTGAACCAGAAGCCTAAACCGAATAAATCGCTCCGGGAAATCTTCTGCCACCACGTAGGAATCAAAGCGAGCGGGACTAAATATCTGCGGATATTGCAGATGTATATCCATAGAGGAAGTTTCTTTGACGTATTCGGAATCTCGCTCCTCTTCATCCAAGAGGATATTATTCCACCGCTTAATAGATGAGTCAGGTTTCAATTTCGGATTATCTTCACGATAGAGAAAGAAATTTTTAATTTTTTTATTTGACATTTTATTAAGGTGCTGCCTTCTCATGCCGTAAATGGTGTAAAGCCTCCGCGCCAGTTCTTTCGTCGGCAACAAGCTGCGACGCGAGGAAGGAATGTTAGGATCTGGCTGGAACAGAAGCATGGGGTCCCAGATGAAGCGCCCCCCGAAGAGTCGAGTCGTTTCATCGAATCGATTACAGTGTGTTTCATATTCATTAGATGAGTCGCCGGATATTCCCAATTCGAGAAATTGCTCGCGTAGCAACATATTATCCAACCGGTTTTCCAATCTTTTAATAGATTTATCTGTCACATTAGTCGCAGATTTCTCGAAACTGAATAGATATCCGCTTTTCTCACACCATTTACTTTTGTCACCCTTAATATTATTGAATTCGAAATCTCGTTGGGGTATATAATTCCGATTTTGGTAGAGGAGAATTAAATTATACAAATGATTGGGTTCAGATAATACCCTCATCAATTCATAAGCCCCGCCTCGCAGGAAACGGAGACGCCAAGCTTTATGGGACCAAGTGATCTCACGCGACACTTCCGTCGGACTTGAGTTTATTAGTTCGGGTGACTGGTGCAGTTCGAAGTCGGTTAGACTGCTAAATCCCCCCTTTCTCATAAATTTAGAAGAACGACTTGTAGAGGTTACACCTGAACAATACTTGGGTTTAGCGATAGGAACGGAAAAGGAAAGACTATTACCGTGTCGACTTCCGTCGTCTCTACAAATTTCTGAACGTGAGAAATTAGTCGAGAGGTTTTCTAGTACACCACAAGCTAGGTTCAAGTCATTCTCTACGAGTTTGTCGATAACAATGAAATTTTCTTTCCTTCTCATATCCATTTGGAGCGAATCGCGAGCTACTAATCCAGCCAGTATCCCTAGGATATGCGAAAATAGAGTGAATTCATTAAATGTTGACTTGGTTATTGAAGGTTCCACATACCAGTTAGACAAATAATAGAATCGCATTTTTAACGCGTTACGACCAATATATGTATTTGTGAGATAAGTATCTATCAAACTATTCTTTGAAGTAGCTTCCGCTATCTCGTGAGAAAAGATTTCCCATTCAGAACCGGATTCTATCCCATTGCCCATATCACTAGCAGTCGAATGTTGTCTATGCAAAGCTAATTCAATTGCGTCGCTGCATATAACCTCACTTCTTTTGGAAGTACCTATTAATAACGCCTCACTAGCAAGAAGGAATAAATCTCGTTTACTATAACCCGTAGTTCCAGACCCAGTACCTTCAATAGGGGGAAGAGGCGGATTAGCCTCCATTTCGCAACCTTTGATACGTAATAGAATTGATAATTCTTTGTGACGTTGATACCCGTTGGATTTTCGAAAATTTATTAATTAGTTTAACCGGTTCGGAGCTATTGGAGCTGGATCTATCCTCGCAGGTACGTGAGTCGTAGCGATAACAACATTCCTGCGGATGTTGGAATTGCCGCGCCTGTCACCAATACTTTTCAATATTTGGCAAAGTAAGAATTTGGGGTCAGCTTCTAGCTTATGATACGAACGATGAATATTCAATTCATGAATATCTTGAATCCATAGTGTACAAGGAGACATCTCTTTCGCCATTTCAAAAACAAAATTTAATCGGTGTACGCTTTCTTTCGAGACGAAATTTCCACGTGCATTATTAAAAAAGGATCGGTTGTATATCAGCTTTTTCAGTGGTAGTTTCACCACTGGAAAATAGGAATCGAATGCTACATCTCTAATAATGGAAGATCGGCCAGTTTCTATGGGTCCTACTAGCAAAATTCCTTTAGATGGTAATAATCCCGATTGGAGTGAGATAGGTATGTCATGACATGGCATATTTAGTAGACTGCCTCTTCGTCCCGTTGCTGCTGAAAATAGAATATTTCTCTCGAGGGCGGAAAAAGCCCACTTCTCCGCAGGATCCAACTTACGGATCTTGTGACTCAATAGATCATTTTGCCAGAATTGAAGTAAGTATGCCAAAACATTAGATCTTTCTTGTGGATAAGGTTCATGAGAAATCTCGTCGCTCAATAAATCATAGTTGGAATTCAATTTCGACACATACCTATGAAGAATTTTATTCGTCACTAAATGTTGAGTCAGTAGTTCTTTCTTACTATCTAGGATATCGGAGCTTTCTTTATGAAACATCCATGAATCGAGTTCATTTTTCACAAAGGAAAAAAAGATTATATTATTTATATAATTCAAGAATCTATTCAAAGAATAGATTAGTAGATCTCTCGTTGACATTTAGCTTGTCGAAGGGGAATACATTACCTCTTTCAAATAGGATCCACGCGTTGGGTCTGTTAGATATTCAATAGTATTGAAACGTTTCCATGAATGAAAGGAATTGAAACCCGAAACGGCAGACAAAGGGTGTTTGAATAATGCGAGAACAATTAATACTGAGAGAATGAAGTAATAGAAGATAGACCTATTGGAAAATTGAGATACTGACCATCCTCCCGAATGTAAAATCTCCGCTTCATCAGGAATTTCTTCGAAAATAAGAAGACCTATCTCGGATACTATAGTATCGATAGAATCGTTGTCAAATCTCAATCCTAGGCTTTGCAGTCTTTGGATTAAATAGGCTTTCGCGCCATCTACTACATCCTCAGCAATTCTTTTAGAAATTCTAGGAAAATTATGATTTGAGTCATAACTTATTTTAAGTACTATTTCTGGATATGTTTCTCTAATCGGATCGTAGAAGTATCTCCACCAGGTGGGGGTAAAAAACCAAGGTATATAATCTCTAAATAAGCTCCATTTTTCACCGATATTGTCTTTCCAAAAGATCCAGGAGATCTTATATCTGTTCAAATCTTTGAATAATTCATTGAAATTGATAAAGTGGGATGGACGAATAGCCTCTCTCCGGATAGATTGATCCGCGTAGTCTGTATCTTCGCGCGCAACCTCCTTTCCAATCGATTCTGCTAGAGATCTCGATGTTACATCGTTGCATAATGGGAGTCTTAGCGACCAGTAAGATGTTTCCATTTCTTCCGGTTCCCAGAAATACCTAATAGACAAATTCTTTCGATAGACCCGATCCAATACCAGATTCTCGGGACGAGATTGGGGTCGCTGATCCGACGATGAATCGGAGTTTATCGACGTCTTCCCCAAATAAACTCCAGCGCTACTGCACGAATATGGAAATGACTCTATCGTTTCACGAGGAGGTGAGTTAAAACTCGCCAGTAACCTCTTTAGATCCGAAACAGAATTGAAAAGTCCATCTGAATGAGTTACTAATGCTGTGGATTCATGCAGATTAGGCAAAATAAATTGAATTGGTGTGGGTACGTGGCCAGCAACCTCCCCTGCTGTCTGTCTCGATAAATTGGATGACAACGAATCCGACAGTTGGGGATGAATAGTTGAGATGATACTAGATGAGATGGTTTCATCTTCGGAGCCCGCATAGAAGTTTTCTAGGACGTCGAGATAACTACTGTTGCATCTCCCAATAAAAAAATCCTTTTTGATTCTCGGAATGAAGTTGCTTCCAGCACAGTTCCGTATAGGTGAGTCGTCTAAAAAGTTTAGTTTATTAACCTGATCGAAAATGTATCTCGAAATATTTCCACCAATATCTCTAGTTGAACCTCCCCCACGGTTTAAATCATGCAGAAACGGATTCCAAAATTGCCTCCCCGTAATGGAAAGAGCATCGTTTGAAAATCCTGCTCGGATGGATTCGATGCGGGGCAACCCGAGAGAAGTAGGATTCACTGCAGGTTCCAGCTCGGTCGAAGAGCCTACCGATTTCTTACTCATTAACAGTTTGGATTCAATGAATAAACTCTTTTTTCTCTCAAGAATTGTTTTGAGAAAAAGTATCTGTTCGTCAATGTAACCATCGAATAAACTTGACAGAAGATCAAGCTTCATGAGATCTATCTTGTTCAATTTCTCGAGATCTATATCGTTCAATTTTTCGATGCAATAATCAATGGTATATATCAAAGCTTTCTGGCGAGTAACCTCAGCAACAATCATTTTAGAAAGAAAAAAAGCATTAAGAAATCGATGAAAATATTTTTCGTTCTGTTGATTGTTACTACCGAAACTGACACCAATATTACTCAGTAATTCGTTTCTTATTATTGATACACGGCAAATTGATTCCCCCAAGTCACACTTTAAGACTTCCCCGATAGGGAAAAAAGACGAATCCCCGGTCGTATCGAGCCATCTATGCACATTTGACTGAACATTTCTATACTCACCAATTTGAAAGTTAATATATTCGTTCAATAGGCGCTCTACGTTATCTTTCCATTTCAATACTATTGATTCAGTTGCAATTCTTGTTACACCGGTGTACTCCCTGCTCCCCGCCCAGCCATCCAACCGATATTTGATTTGGAAGAAATATTCAGCAAATAATGCGCAGAAATAGTCATAGAAAAGAAATATGTATGTTGAGTAGAGAGGTATGATTCTATTTCGTCCATACAATCTAACTAAAGAATATATTGAATGTATGTTACCCTTTTCTTTCAATTAGTTTAAAAAAGTAGTATTTTCACTTCGATTACTTATTTTTCTAGGTATACCTAAAAATATTTGGAAATAGTTTGGAAGAATCTCATTGAGGTTGAGGTGTCTGCTACTGCTACTTGCTAGCCCAAGTTTTTTGCCAGATATTTGAGTAAGCGGCATGTCACCCTTCGTTTTCAATGGAAATCCTTTCCCAGATTTGACGCTATTACTGACGTCAATAACTATTGCCACACTAAAAATCAGATTCGATTTCTCAATTATCGAGAGAAATTCGGTGAGTCGATTTATTAATCCATTTTTCATTTGTGAATAAGTGTGTAGAATGGGAAATTCTTCCCCATTTCTGTCACAATCTAATCCGGATATACAGCCACGAAACGACGTCGTCTTTTCGCAAGACGTAAATGAAGACAAGTTGGAAAAGGCTTCTCGCTCGAAATAAAATCCCGATCCATCCCCCCGGTGATCTGCTGAATTTCCGGATTCAGGTAACGCCTTGTCGTGGGAGTTTAATACTACGGGACTTAATGAGTCGTTTCTCAATTGTGTTGCTTGTAACCGACCCAGATCTCGATTGTTATGATTTTCCCAAAAGAATAACGAATCGAAATCACTTTGGTTGTTTCTATAAACTACCAGATAGTTATAGAATTTGAAAAACCTACTTGAATCTTCTAAACACCTATCCCTACAAAATGCCTGAATCCTTTCAGTCTCATCCTTGGATATATCTCTGCCAAGGAGTGACTCTCTCACCATGCATGCCTCCCATCTACCGGAAACCAGGGGAATCATCGCATCATAACGAACTTGCTTCTCTTTCTTGGTTGAACCTGCAGAAATATCTTCGTTCAAACCTAAGTAGCGGGAAACAGGTATTCCCCTCTTTCCACTCCTTCCAACAGATAAAGATCTTTCGAATCGGGGGAAGCAGTCGCAGGAGAAGTCACCATAATTTTCTGCTTGTCTTTTTATTACTCCGTCACCCCCATTAATGACTCCCGCTAATACAAAACTTCTTTCGATCGACCTTTTGTCACTCAGGCAATGCATAGAAATTGGTATTGCTAGCAGCATCAGCATCTCCAGGGTGATGCCACTATCTCTTTTTAGTGAATCACGCAGATTGCGTAAAAATAGTGAACTCAGAAATCACAAGTCAGATAATCTGATAAAAGGTTGATAATTGGAAGATGGACTAATTAAAAATTCTTTGAGATGTTGGTTTTTCAATGATTCGAAGAAGTGGTCTAATAGACCGACTTCCACTAACTCTGAAATTTCAGATGAAAAATCTGGACTTCCTACTCTTTCTTTTGCCACCTTTTTCACCTTATTGTCTTTTTTCATATTAATTCTATGCGGTAGAGACTATCTATTTCCCACATTTATTATACCAATAATTTCGGAAATTTCAAGATAGAATGGAATAAATATTTCAAGCGAGTCTAGTGATTTCTGTGAATAGTCGTATCCAAAACTGAAATTAGATCGGGAATTCTAAATTGTCATTGTCGAGGAGACCCACACATATCCCACCCACCTCAACAATTCCTCTCTGTTCCAAGCAGAGCGATGGGATCGAATTACCCAATTGGATGGGCGAACGACGGGGATTGAACCCGCGCGTGATGGATCCACAATCCATTGCCTTGATCCACTTGGCTACGTCCGCCCCCTCTGTTGGTTTAGTTGGCTCCCCCCCCCCGGACGTGAACGAGATCTATCCGTTAAGCAAGCTAGATAGGTTCTTCGGTTGATACACATACATATTAACTTTATGTATATAACAAGACAATAGAAAATCTTTGAAATGAGGAATGCAATCTCAATTTTTTTTTTATCCAATAAGAAAAATTGGGTTGGGGGATTACAAGCATTCCGCAAATCGGAGTAGGAAACTTCGTAATCTATTAAATCGCAGAAGGATATTCCAAATAGTTTTCAGAATTCAAGGTTGGAAACTGATAATCGTGAAATTGTGACAAGCTGTTATCGTCCTTTCCATTCGTTCTACCGCACGAACCTTCACCTCATTGGACACCAAACCTCCTCCTCTGGAGTTAAGAGATTTGGTATCCAGTTGTGCTACATAACCAGACGGATATTATCCGTTTATAGAAGGAGCTTCGACAGAAGCCAAGTCTAGAGGGAAGTTATGAGCGTTACGTTCATGCATGACTTCCATACCTAGGTTAGCACGGTTTATGATATCAGCCCAGGTGTTTATAACACGACCTTGGCTGTCAACCACGGATTGGTTGAAGTTAAAACCATTCAAGTTGAATGCCATGGTGCTAATGCCTAAAGCGGTGAACCAGATACCTACTACGGGCCAGGCAGCTAAAAAGAAGTGTAGAGAACGAGAATTGTTGAAGCTAGCATATTGGAAGATCAAACGACCGAAGTAGCCGTGAGCAGCTACGATGTTGTAGGTTTCTTCTTCTTGACCGAACTTATAACCTGCATTAGCAGACTCATTCTCAGTTGTTTCTCTGATCAAACTAGAAGTTACCAAAGAACCATGCATAGCACTGAATAGAGAGCCGCCGAATACGCCAGCTACACCCAACATGTGGAAGGGATGCATAAGGATATTGTGCTCAGCCTGGAAGACGATCATGAAGTTGAAAGTACCAGAAATGCCTAGAGGCATACCGTCAGAGAAACTTCCTTGACCAATTGGGTAGATCAGGAAGACCGCGGCAGCAGCTGCGACAGGAGCCGAGTACGCAACAGCGATCCAAGGACGCATACCTAAACGGAAGCTTAGTTCCCATTCGCGACCCATGTAGCAAGCTACACCAAGTAGGAAGTGAAGAACGATAAGTTCGTAAGGACCACCATTGTAAAGCCATTCATCAACGGAAGCTGCTTCCCAGATCGGGTAGAAATGTAACCCAATAGCTGCAGAAGTAGGGATGATAGCACCAGAGATAATGTTGTTACCGTATAACAAAGAACCAGAAACGGGTTCGCGAATACCATCAATATCTACAGGAGGAGCTGCGACGAAAGCAATGATGAATACAGAAGTTGCGGTTAGTAAGGTGGGAATCATTAAGACACCGAACCATCCGATGTAAAGACGGTTTTCGGTGCTGGTGATCCAGTCGCAGAAGCGACCCCATAAGCTTGCGCTTTCGCGTCGTTCTAAAGTTGCGGTCATGGTAATTTTCGGTTTTCGAGAAATAATTGGTGATTCCCCAGGCTAGTAAGCTTGTTAATTTGTAATATATCACAAAAAACTATCTGTGTCAACCGAAATTAATTGAGTCCCCAGAATTCTCGGATATGGGGGCTTCTTATCGATATCTCAAACAATTTTTAGCCATTGTTTTACAACAAGGCTTTCCTTTTTCAAAAGAGAATGAAATTTTTACTCTATGCGGTATGCGGTGCGCGCCTCAATCAATTTCAGTCTCTGAAAAACTGGTCACGCGTCAAGCCTTTTTGCGAGGCACTCCGCAACTCCGCATTGGCCCCCCCCGCTATCCCATTAGGTTAGGAGGAGTCTAATAATTAGCAACCTAAGAAAAAGTAGTTGCCGATCCCCACTTGTGGCTTAGACACCCGTTATTCGCCGTTGACTCCTCACTCAACCATTTCTTCATAGTGTTTTTTGATTCCCCGGTAGTTTGTGCCCCGGTTCCAATCCACAACGGAAAGATTGTGGATTGGAACGAATCCGAAACTAGCGGAAATGGGCGAAAGCTTTGTTAGCTTCCGCAACTTTATGAGTCTCCTCTTTCTTCCGTATGGCACTACCGGAATTCCTGGCGGCATCCATTGATTCATCACTCGATCTTAAAGCCATACTTCGACCTGAGCGTTTTCGACACGCAATTAATGACCACCGGATAGCCAAAGCTTTTCCCTCTGCCGGTACTACTTCAACGGGAACTCGATAAGTTGATCCACCTACACGTTTGGTTTCTGTCACTACATCGGGAGTTACCCCGCGCACCGCCTGTCGCAGAACAGACAGTGGGTTCCTATTTGTCTTTTACCTAATCCGCTTCATAGCCTGATGAAAAATCTGATAAGCCAGTGATTTCTTGCCATTTTTCAGGATACGATCAACTAGCATATTTACTAATCGATTACGATAAATTGGATCTGATTCGATATTTTTCTTTCTGTTCACTACACTGCTCCGATGTAACACGAGTTTACAAATATAAATATGTCAGATTTCAATCAATTCTTTTATTTCAATGGTATCTCAAGCTACTATTTTGGCTTCTTCACTCCATATTGTAGGGTGGATCCACCGGTTAGTCGAGGATCTCCCTCCAAACTGCACGTGCGACTTTCGTCGAATACAGCTTTCCACATGACTGAATAGAAACTATTCAAATGATTTTGAACCATTTATTTTCTAGGATGCAAATCATATTTACTCATCGCACATTGAGTATCCGTTTTCTCCTATTCCACGGATAGAAGAAGTCGAAGTCTAGATATAAAAGAAGAAAATCTTGCAATTCAGTTATCTTACTAGGAATGTCCGTAGGTTTCTCAATCCAATCAGTGGGTGTGCATAAAGCCTTCACCGAATCTCCGTAGTCGTAATCTAAACCTGTTCCAAGAGGAAAAGAGGTCCTAAGATTTTCTAGGTGAGAGTCCAGGTAAAACTCAACTTACTGGAATAGAACACCTTAGACACCAAGTTGTTTCATACAAATAGATAGATAATAATTAATCTCCATCAATCTCTGTA